GTTTTTTCATAGTTGTTAGAATCAAATCGATTGAATTATTGTTCAGATTGAGATGAATCAAGATTGATAAGGAGTTGGTTAATGATGCTCGAACATATACTTGTTTTGAGTGCCTATTTATTTTCTATTGGTATCTATGGATTGATTACAAGTCGAAATATGGTTAGAGCTCTTATGTGTCTTGAACTTATATTAAATTCAGTTAATATGAATTTTGTAACCTTTTCGAATATTTTTGATAATCGTCAATTAAAAGGAGACATTTTCTCCATTTTTGTTATAGCTATTGCAGCCGCTGAAGCAGCTATCGGCCCGGCTATTGTTTCATCAATTTATCGTAACAGAAAATCAACTCGTATTAATCAATCAAATTTGTTGAATAAATAGTCTTCATCATAGAAATGGAAATTCAAATTTTCCTAAATAGTAGGTTTGATACGGGTAAGGTTTGCTCGTATTTGAAAAAACATACGAAATCAAAGTATTTTGGCCCTCGCTCATAAACCAATTTGGAAGTAGATTGATTCTGATCACTCATCGATTCGTCTGGTATCTAAGTATAGGATTCATTTAGAAGTTAGTTTACTAGACCGAAAATTTATGACGTTCAAAAATGTATAAATCCAATGTCACATTCAGTAAAGATTTATGATACATGTATAGGATGTACTCAATGTGTCCGCGCTTGCCCCACCGATGTATTAGAAATGATACCCTGGGACGGATGTAAAGCTAAACAAATTGCTTCAGCTCCAAGGACCGAGGACTGTGTTGGTTGTAAGAGATGTGAATCTGCCTGTCCAACGGATTTCTTGAGCGTTCGCGTTTATTTATGGCATGAAACAACTCGTAGTATGGGTCTAGCTTATTAATAGGTTCGATAAAACTCTACTTGAATCCATTTTTTTTTTTTTTTTTTTTTACCGACAAAGCCCGTGCTCAAAATAAAATGAAAATATTTTGAGCACGGATTTTTCTGGCCCAAGTGTATCTTGTCTTTACCACGAATCATTTTCCTTTCTTAACAATAATTGTTGTTTTACCAATATTTGCAGGTTCTTTAATTTTATTTCTTCCGCATCGAGGAAATAGAGTAATACGATTGTATACTATATGTATATGTATATTAGAACTTCTTCTAACGACTTATGCATTCTGTTATCATTTCCAATCAGATGATCCATTAATCCAACTAGTGGAAGATTATAACTGGATCAATTTTTTTGATTTCCATTGGAGATTAGGGCTAGATGGACTTTCTATAGGACCCGTTTTATTAACGGGATTCATCACTACTTTAGCTACTTTAGCGGCTTGGCCAGTTACTCGAGATTCTCGATTATTTCATTTCCTGATGTTAGCAATGTACAGTGGGCAAATAGGGTTATTTTCTTCTCGGGACCTTTTACTTTTTTTCCTCATGTGGGAGTTAGAATTAATTCCCGTTTATCTACTTGTATCCATGTGGGGAGGAAAAAAACGTCTGTACTCAGCTACAAAATTTATTTTGTACACAGCAGGGGGCTCCGTTTTTCTTTTAATTGGAGTTCTGGGTATCGGTTTATATGGTTCTGCTGAACCAACATTAAATTTTGAAATTTTAGCCAATCAGTGCTATCCTGTGGCCTTGGAAATAATATTATATATTGGATTTTTTATTGCTTTTGCTGTCAAATTGCCAATCATACCCCTACATACATGGTTACCAGATACCCATGGAGAAGCGCATTATAGTACTTGTATGCTTCTAGCCGGAATCTTATTAAAAATGGGAGCGTATGGATTAGTTCGGATCAATATGGAATTATTCCCACACGCTCATTCTATATTTTCTCCTTGGTTGATGATGGTAGGCGCAATGCAAATAATCTATGCAGCTTCAACATCTTTCGGTCAACGGAATTTAAAAAAAAGAATAGCCTATTCCTCTGTATCTCATATGGGTTTCATAATTATAGGAATTGGTTCTATCACCGATATGGGGCTCAACGGAGCCCTTTTACAAATTATCTCTCATGGATTTATTGGTGCTGCACTTTTTTTCTTAGCGGGAACGACTTATGATCGAATACGTCTTGTTTATCTTGACGAAATGGGTGGAATAGCTATTCCAATGCCAAAAATATTCACGATGTTCAGTAGCTTTTCAATGGCCTCCCTTGCATTACCGGGTATGAGTGGTTTTGTTGCCGAATTACTAATCTTTTTTGGACTAATTGCGAGTCCAAAATATCTTTTACTGACAAAACTCCTAATTATTTTTGTAATGGCAATTGGAATGATATTAACTCCTATTTATTTATTATCTATGTTACGACAGATGTTCTATGGATATAAGATATTTCATACCCCAAACTCTTATTTTTTGGATTCTGGACCACGAGAGTTATTTCTTTCGATATCCATTTTTTTACCCGTACTAGGTATTGGTATATATCCTGATTTCGTTCTTTCACTATCAGTTGAAAAAGTTGAAGTTATTCTATCTAATTCTTTTTATAGATAGTTTTCATGAATCAAAAAATCTTATCATTTTGAAAATGTTCGTTGTATAATGACAAAAAGAAGGCTTTCTTCTTATCTTACGTTAGAAATTGGAACTGGCGAGAACCCGGTGAATCAAATATTCTAGTGATTCACCGGATTCTCACGAGTTAACACAAAGTTTTTTATCTGATATGTGTTGTACGCTTTTCTATTCCTATTGGTAAGAACCCCTCTTCTTGGATTCAATTAGATGTTAATGGAAATGAACCATAACTATGTAGTCCTATTCCTAAAAGATTGACCCCAAAATAACATATCCAAATTATAAGAAATCCAATAGACGCCACAATTGCTGAATTTCTACCCTTCCATTTTCTATTTGTTCGAGTATGTAAATAAATCGCGAATACCATCCAAGTAATAAAAGCCCAAGTTTCTTTTGGGTCCCAACTCCAATAGGATCCCCATGCTTCGTTAGCCCAGACTGCTCCAGAAAGAATTCCTACGGTTAAAAAGACAAATCCTAGACTAATAACCCGATAACTCCAATAATCCAATTGTTGAATCAATTGCGACCTGTAATAATTCTTTGGAGAAAAAAAAGAAGTGTTTTGTAAAACATTACTTCGTTCATTCATGTATTCAATTTCACCAAAGAAAAATGACTCATTAAAATTTATTAAATGATTACGCATACAAAAAAACTTTCTGTTTTTTCTAACTGTAATGACTAGAAGTGATACTGATAATAATGATCCACCTAAAAGGGCTGCATAGCCTAATATCATCATACTTACGTGCATTATTAACCACTCAGATTGAAGAGCGGGTACTAATATTGTAGATTCGTGTATTTCAGTTAAAAGACCTGACGTAGCAAAGCCCTGGGTAAAAATAGCACTTGGCCCAATTATTGTGCTTAGAATATTTTGATTTTTTTTGAAATATGGAATTATATGAATAAGAGAAAAACTCCATGAAAGGAATATTAATGATTCGTATAAATTACTTAGTGGAAAATGTCCTGAATAAATCCAACGAGTAACTAATAATCCTGTTATACAGAAAAAAGTAATTATCATGCCCTTTTCGGATGAATGATATAGTTTTACGATTTCATCAACTAAAAAGGTTATCAAATAAATTGTAATTATAATTGAAACGATCGAAAAAGAAATATGAGTTAATATATGCTCTAAGGTTGAAAATATCATAAAATTAAAATGAAAAAAAAGGACTTCCTTAATTATAAACTCGAAATCGCGAATTGAATTCATTATTCATTATAGGATCTATTTACTTTTTTTAGGAGATGACATGCCGCTACTCGGACTCGAACCGAGATGCTCTAGCACTGCTTCCTAAGAGCAGCGTGTCTACCGATTTCACCATAGCGGCTTGTCTTGAACTCATAATAACCTATGAATAAACAATCGTCTAGATTTAAGATGCAATATTTTTTAGGAACGATTCAAATTGCTGAATAAAAATTTGTTCAAATAGGTATTTGAAGGTTCATTATTTTAGTTTAAGGCTTTAGTTTTCTTGTGTATTTTATACTCACAACTCTAACTCTTGATAGTCCGACTTTAACTTAAGGGGCAGAACTCCCCACAAAAACATTTTTTTTAATGAACTCTTTTTTTTCTTTCCAAAATCGAAACCAAAAAAATTAATTTGACTACGTAACAAAAAAAAAAAAAAAAGAACTCATTTTGACTCATTCAAAATTGACACTGAAATATATTTTCACTAAGTGGTTTTGAGTGGATTTATGATCAGATCTATATGAGTCTGTATAGGAATTCATAGAAAATTGAAAAGTAAAAGTAAGAAAGTTGCACAAAAAGGTTTCGAATTTTAATCAATTAGTTTCAGTGATTTTAGTAACGAAAGATTTTCGTTACGCCTTTCTAAGTGTATCTATAGAAAAAACCTTACAGTATTGTAACAAATGGGTTGATGGGGACTCCCCGCCTTGCAAATGAGAAAATATACTAAAAAGTAGACTTCGTATCCTGTATTTTTTTGTCAACAAAAAAAGTCTTCTTTTTTTTTTTTTTGAATTCTATAAGGTAAACAGAAGAATTCTTATTCTACATATTCTAAGAGGGGAACAAATTCCATTCCCTCTTGAATTATTCAATAGGAAATGGAAATAGGGAATTTGATTTTCGAAACGAATTGAGTCAATTTTTGAGCCAGACCTGTTTAGATTATTCTAACGTGTTATGTTTTATTTCTTATTTTATTTGTTTGTCCTACAAAGAAACTTTTTGAATTCCCGGTAGAAAGAGATTTCCCTAAGGAAAACGCTTTTAACGCTGCCCAGTACCCCTTCCTTTTCCAAAAATTTTTACGAATACGCTTTTTTGATGCAGAAGTACGTTTTTTTGGAACTGCCATTTAAATAAAAATTAAGAGATTTCTCAGTGCTATAGCTGGATGTGAAAGACATCTATTGTTCAAAAAAAAAAACGCCGCTTTCCTAATTCATTATCTATTTCTTTTCT